TTCAACCCTGGAAATACAGGATCCCAATTTTTTTTACTACCCGGAGCTTCGATACATTTCGAAATCGAGAGATGTCTACCGGAGGAGGTTCTATCAGACAACAATTAGCCAATCTAGATTTACGAATGATTATAGATTATTCATTGGTAGAATGGAAAGAATTGGAGGAAGAGGAATCCACAGGGAATGAATGGGAAGATCGAAAAGTTGGAAGAAGAAAAGATTTTTTGCTTAGACGCATGGAATTGGCTAAGCATTTTATTCGAACAAATATAGAACCAAAATGGATGGTTTTGCGTCTATTACCAGTTCTTCCTCCTGAGTTGAGACCAATCTATCATATAGATGAGGATAAACTAGTGACCTCGGATATTAATGAAATCTATAGAAGAATTATCTATCGGAATAATACTCTTACAGATCTATTAACAACAAGTATAGCTACACCAGAAGAATTAATAATATCTCAGGAAAAATTGCTACAAGAAGCCGTGGATGCACTTCTTGATAATGGAATCTGCGGACAACCAATGAGGGATGATCATAATAGAATTTACAAGTCGCTTTCAGATGTAATTGAAGGCAAAGAAGGAAGAGTTCGCGAGACTCTGCTTGGTAAACGAGTCGATTATTCAGGGCGGTCAGTGATTGTCGTGGGCCCTTCACTTTCATTACATCGATGTGGATTGCCTCGCGAAATTGCAATAGAACTTTTCCAGGCATTTGTAATTCGTGACCTAATTAGAAAACATCTTGCTTCGAACATAGGAGTTGCTAAGAGTCAAATTCGGAAAAAAAAACCTATTGTATGGGAAATACTTCAAGAAATTCTGGATGACCATCCTGTATTGCTGAATAGAGCGCCTACTCTGCATAGATTAGGTATACAGGCATTCCTCCCCGTTTTAGTGGAAGGGCGTGCTATTTGTTTACATCCATTAGTTTGTAAGGGCTTCAATGCAGACTTTGACGGGGATCAAATGGCTGTTCATGTGCCTTTATCTTTAGAGGCGCAAGCAGAGGCACGTTTACTTATGTTTTCTCATATGAATCTTTTGTCTCCAACTATTGGAGATCCCATTTCTGCACCAACTCAAGATATGCTTAGTGGACTCTATGTCTTAACGAGTGGAAATCGTCGGGGTATTTGTGTAAATAGGTATAATCCATGTAATCGTAGAAACTATCAAAATGAAGATAATAACTATAAGTATACAAAAAAAAAAGAACCCTTTTTTTGTAATGCCTATGATGCAATTGGAGCTTATCGGCAAAAACGAATCAATTTAGGTAGTCCTTTGTGGCTGCGGTGGCGACTAGATCAACGTGTTATTGCTGCAAGAGAAGCTCCTATCGAAATTCACTATGAATCTTTGGGGACCTATTATGAGATTTATGGACACTATCTAATAGTAAGAAGTATAAAAAAAGAAATTCTTTATATATATATTCGAACCACTCTTGGTCATATTTCTCTTTATCGAGAAATAGAAGAAGCCATACAGGGGTTTTGGCAGGGCTGTTATAATTCTATGCTACCAGCGCGAATTCGAGTCTCACCGGGTTAACTAGGACTAGAAATGCGGAATTTCTACGTGAATCAAGATCTAGAAAAGGAAGTTTTCCAATCACTGACTCAAACCCATTGTCAAATTCTACTCAGCGCAACGCAATATGGAGGTACTGATGGCAGAACGGCCCACTCAGGTCTTTCACAATAAAGTGATAGACGGAACTGCCATGAAACGACTTATTAGTCGATTTATTGATCACTATGGAATAGGATATACATCACATATCCTGGATCAAGTAAAGACTCTGGGTTTCCGACAAGCGACCGCCGCATCCATTTCATTAGGAATTGATGATCTTTTAACAATACCTTCTAAAAGATGGCTCGTTCAAGACGCTGAACAACAAAGTGTTCTTTTGGAAAAACACCATCATTATGGGAATGTACACGCGGTAGAAAAATTACGTCAATCAATCGAGATATGGTATGCCACAAGTGAATATTTGCGACAAGAAATGACTCCTAATTTTCGGATGACCGATCCTTTTAATCCAGTCCATATAATGTCTTTTTCGGGAGCCAGAGGAAATGCGTCTCAGGTACATCAATTAGTAGGTATGAGAGGATTAATGTCGGATCCCCAAGGACAAATGATTGATTTACCCATTCAAAGCAATTTACGCGAAGGACTCTCTTTAACAGAATATATTATTTCTTGCTACGGAGCCCGTAAAGGAGTTGTGGATACCGCTATCCGAACATCAGATGCAGGATATCTCACGCGCAGACTTGTTGAAGTAGTGCAACACATTGTTGTACGTCGAACAGATTGTGGCACCGTTCGCGGTATTTCTGTAAGTCCTCGAAATGGAATGATGGCGGACAGGATTTTTATCCAAACATTAATTGGCCGTGTATTAGCAGATGATATATATATAGGTTCGCGATGCATTGCTACTAGAAATCAAGATATTGGGGTTGGACTTGTCAATAGATTCATAACTTTTAGAGCACAACCAATCTCTATTCGAACCCCCTTTACTTGTAGGAGTACATCTTGGATTTGTCAATTATGTTATGGCCGGAGTCCAGCTCATGACGACCTGGTCGAATTGGGAGAAGCTGTAGGTATTATTGCAGGTCAATCTATTGGAGAACCGGGTACTCAATTAACATTAAGAACTTTTCATACTGGCGGAGTATTCACAGGGGGTACTGCAGAACATGTGCGAGCCCCTTTTAATGGAAAAATAAAATTCAATGAGGATTTGGTTCATCCGACACGTACACGTCATGGACATCCTGCTTTTCTATGTTCTAGAGACTTATATGTAACTATTGAGAGTGAAGATATTATACACAATGTGTGTATTCCGCCCAAAAGTTTTCTTTTAGTTCAAAACGATCAATATGTAGAATCAGAACAAGTCATTGCTGAGATTCGCGCGAGAACATCCACTTTGAATTTGAAAGAGAAGGTTCGAAAACATATTTATTCTGACTCAGAGGGCGAAATGCACTGGAATACCGATGTGTACCATGCACCTGAATTTACATATGGTAATATTCATCTCTTACCAAAAACAAGTCATTTATGGATATTATTAGGGGAGCCCTGGAGATCTAGTCTAGGCCCCTGTTCGATCCACAAGGATCAAGATCAAATGAACGCTTATTCTCTTTCTGTTAAGCGAAGATATATTTCTAACCCCTCAGTAACTAATAATCAAGTGAGACACAAATTTTTTAGTTCGTATTTTTCTGGTAAAAATAAAAAAGGAGATAGGATTCCTGATTATTCAGAACTTAATCGAATGACATGTACTGGTCGTTGTAATCTCAGATATCCGGGCATTCTCGACGGGAATTCTGATTTATTGGCAAAGAGGCGAAGAAATAGAGTCATCATCCCACTCGACTCGATTCAAGAAGGCGAGAACCAACTAATACCTTCTTCAGGTATCTCAATTGAAATCCCCAGAAATGGTATTCTCCGTAGAAATAGTATTCTTGCTTATTTCGACGATCCTCGATATATAAGAAAGAGCTCGGGACTTACTAAATATGAGACTAGAGAGCTGAATTCAATCGTCAACGAAGAGAATTTGGTTGAGTATCGAGGAGTCAAGGTATTTTGGCCAAAATATCAAAAGGAAGTCAATCCATTTTTTTTTATTCCCGTGGAAGTCCACATTTTGGCCGAATCTTCTTCCATAATGGTACGGCACAATAGTATTATTGGGGTAGATACACAAATCACTTTAAATAGAAGAAGTCGGGTAGGTGGATTGGTCCGAGTGAAGAAAAAAGCAGAAAAAATTAAACTGATAATCTTTTCTGGAGATATCCATTTTCCTGGAAAGACAAATAAGGCATTCCGATTGATACCACCGGGAGGGGGAAAACAAAATTCCAAAGAATACAAAAAATTGAAAAATTGGCTCTATATCCAACGAATGAAACTTTCCAGGTATGAAAAAAAGTATTTTGTTTTGGTTCAACCCGTAGTCCCATATAAAAAAACGGATGGTATAAATTTAGGAAGACTTTTCCCAGCGGATCTCTTGCAGGAAAGTGATAATCTACAACTTCGAGTTGTCAATTATATCCTTTATTACGACCCAATTCTTGAAATTTGGGACACAAGTATTCAATTAGTTCGGACTTGTTTAGTGTTGAATTGGGACCAAGACAAAAAGATCGAAAAGGCCTGTGCTTCCTTTGTTGAAATAAGGACAAATGGTTTGATTAGAGATTTTCTAAGAATCGACTTAGCGAAGTCACCTATTTCATATACCGGAAAAAGGAATGATCTGCCGGGTTCAGGATTGATCTCTGAGAATGGATCAGATCGCGCTAATGGCAATCCGTTTTCTTCCATTTATTCCTATTCCAAGGCAACGATTCAAGAATCCCTTAATCCAAACCAAGGAACTATTCATACATTGTTGAATCGAAATAAGGAATCTCAATCTTTGATAATTTTGTCATCATCCAATTGTTCTCGAATAGGCCCATTCAACGATGTAAAATATCCCAATGTGATAAAAGACTCAATCAAAAAGGACCCCCTAATTCCAATTAGGAATTCGTTGGGCCCCTTAGGAACAGGCTTTCCAATTTATCATTTCGATTTATTTTCCCATTTAATAACCCATAATCAGATCTTGGTAACGAACTATTTGCAACTTGACAATTTAAAACAGATTTTTCAAATACTTAAATATTATTTACTGGATGAAAATGGTAAAATTTATAATCCCTATTCATGCAGTAACATCATTTTGAATCCATTCAAATTGAATTGGTATTTTCTCCATTACAATTATTGTGAAGAGACATCTACAATCGTTAGTCTTGGGCAGTTTCTTTGTGAAAATGTATGTATAGCCAAAAAAGGACCGCATTTAAAATCAGGTCAAGTTCTAATTCTTCAAGTTGACTCTGTGGTAATACGATCAGCTAAGCCTTATTTGGCTACTCCAGG